TATGCACAAACCCCGTCTGGGGCTAATAGTGTTCATGTCCCATCTGATCTACAACCCTTTTCGCTCCGCTTAGCTGTAACCCCCTCTCGGGGTATTTTAGTGATAGGTTCTATAGGAATTGGACGATCCTATTTGGTCAAATACCTAACGAAAAACTCCTATCTTCCTTTCATTACGATATTTCTGGACAAGTTCCGGGATACAGTTTTTCGGTTTGCTGATGATGATGACAGTGATGCCAGTGATGATGAGATCGAGATTTTTATTGATGCTCGTGACCCTATTGAGGCTATTAATCAAGATATTCATGTTTTTGACGATATGGATATTGATTTTGATCCTAGTATCTATAGTTTTGAGGAGAGAGATGCTCATGACGATAAGATTAATATGGAGCTAGAACAGCTAACTAGGATGGATGCGCTAACTGAGGAGATGGACACGGTGTGGCGCGTAGCCCAATTTTATATCAGCCTTCAAATCGAATTAACAAAAGCAATCTCTCCTTGCATAATATGGATTCCAAACATTCATGAGCTGCATTTTAGGGATTCGGGTTCCTTCTCCCTCGAGCTATTAGTGAACCTTCTCTCCTGGGATTGTGAAAGATCTTCCACTGGAAATAGTCTTGTTATTGCTTCGACCCATTTTCCCCAATTCGTGGATCCCTCTCTAATAGCTCCGCATAGATTAGATACGTGCATTAAGGTACGAAGGCCTCTTATTCCACAACAACGAAAGCACTTTTTCACTCTTTCATATACTAGGGGATTTCGCTTGGAAAAAAAAGCGTTCCAGGCTAATGGATTCGCGGCCATAACCATGGGTTCCAATGCACAAGATCTTATAGCACTTACCAATGAGGCCCTATCGATTAGTATTTCACATGGGAAATCAATTATAGACGAAAATACAATTAGATTCGCTCGTCATAGACAAACTTGGGATTTGCGAGCCCATGTAATACCGGTTCAGAATTCTCGGCTCCTTTTCTATCAGATAGGAAGGGCTGTCGCACAAAATTTACTTCTAAATAATTGCCCCATAGATCCGATATCGATCTATTTGCAGAAGACATTCTGTAACGAAGGGGATTTTTATTTGTACAGCTCGTACGTCGAACTTGGAATGAGCACGAAGAAATTAACGATACTTCTTTATCTTTTGAATTGTTCTGCCGGATCGGTCGCTCAAGATCTTTGGTCTCCACCCGAACCAGAGGAAAACAATAGGATCGCTTATGGTAGACTCGTTGAGAATGATTTTGATCTAGTTCATGGCCTATTAGAAATAGAAGGCATTCTAGAGGGATTCTCACGGACAGATCTAGAGGGATGCTCACGGACAGAAAAAGATTGCAGTCAGTTTGATAAGGATCGAGTGCCATTGCTTCTTCGGCCCGAACCAAGGAATCCCTCAGATATGATACAAAATGGATTTCAATCTATGATTGATCAGAAATTTATCTATGAATCGGAGGAGGTGTTTGTAGCGGGGGAAAAAGTCAACCCGCAGAAGGTGTTCTCCAATTTCATAGTTTGGGCTCCTAGAATATGGTCCCCTTGGGGCTTTCTATTTGATTGGGTCGAAAGGACCAATGACAATGAATTGGGAGTTCCCTATTGGTCCAGTTCATTTTGGGCCAAGCAGATCCAGTTCGTTCTTGCGGACTATGAAGAGGATGAGCTTGAAGAGAATGATCAAGAGAATGATTCGTATTATGATGAAGATGAAGTTGAACCGAATCCTAATCCTCTTGAAGCGGATGAGCAAAAGAAGGAGAGGGGTGTGTATTATAAGCTTGACGATCAAGATAACGATGGGTTTGAACCTCAATTTGACAGGTTTAATTATGAAGTCGGTGATAAGTTTTACGAGGCGTTCTTGCAGAGTATATACCTGACACGAGCTAGAATTCGAATTTCCAAAGAACAAGTCCTTTTTCGAATAAGCCAATTCATTTGGAACCCTGGAAATCCATTCTTTGTCCTATCCGAAGATCCGGCCCTTGCCTCTATGTTTTCACATCGCGAATTCTTTGCAGATGCAGATGAAGAGATATTAAAGTGGTTTATTACTTCCGAAATCAAATCTATGAGAAAAAGCTGGATTTTCGAGGAGACGCAAGAAAAGCGCTTCGAAGGGTTGAATCAGCGCCGGAGATGGCTTAGAAGAACCAATAGTTCTAATGGATCTTTCCGTTCTAATACTCTAGCCGAGAGTTATCAGTATTTATCAAATCTGTTCCTATCTAACAGAACATTATTGGATCAAATGCAAAAGACATTGGTGAGAAAAAGATGGCTTTTCCCAGATGACATGCAAAAATTTTTCATGGAACAATATGCTACTGCTGAACCACGGAAGAATTGAAATCTTAGATCAATACACTATGTATGGATGGTATGAACTGCCTAAACAAGAATTCTTGAACAGCGAACAACCAGTTCAGATATTCACGACCAAGAAGTACTGGATTCTCTTTCGGATAGGCCCTGAA